AATTTTATTAATATATAAATGTATATTAATATATAAATATTATTAATTAATTAAAAAATTTATTGTAAATTATTAAATTTTAACTTAATTTTTAATATTTTTTTAAAAAAAATACACTTTTTTTTATATATATACTTAAATTTATTTTATAATATTAATTTAATAAATTAAATAATTAATAAAAATATTTATTTTATTAGTTAATTAATAACATTAAATTGCAAATTTAAAATAATTTTATTTAAATATAAAATTTTAAAGATAAGCTAAATATAAAGCTATTTAATTCATAATTAAACTATAGAAAATAATCTTCTTTATAAAAATAAGTTAAAATTAAAACTATTTAATTTACAATTAAAAATTATATAAAATTATTTTTTATAAATGATGTGCCTGAAAAAGGATTATAATGATAAAATAATATATATTACTACATATGTAATCTTCATTATATTTAAATTATTTTATTAAATAAATTAAAATTATTACTAAAAATAAAAATAAATTTTTAAATAAAATATTATTATTATTTGATAATAAAAATAAATTTATAATTAATTTTAAGTTAATATAAAAATTATTAATTATTGTGCCAGCAAAAGCGGTTATACAATAAATTATTTAATTAAATTAAATATATTAATATTATATCAAATTTAAATATATATATAAATAATAGTAAAATATAATTATTATATTAAAATATTTTAAATATTTAAAATAAAAAAATTACTAGGATTAGATACCCTATTCTTATAAATTATTAAAAGTAAAATTACCTAAATTGAAAAAATGATAGTATTAAAAATTTAGATAAACCTATAAATTAATTTGATTCTTAACAATAAAATAAACTTAAATTTTATATTTATATACTACTAAATTAATTATATAAATCTATATAAAAATTTTTAATAAAAATAAATTTTAAGTCAAAGTATAATTAATATTTAAGATTTATAGGGTTGCATTAAAAATTTTTTTTTATTTTTTAAAAAAAAGTTTTAGAATTTAAAAATAAATTTATTAAATTATTTAAATTTAATAAAAATTTAATATATACATATTGCCCGTCATTTTTAAAAAACTTAAAAAAAGTCGTAACAAAGTAAAATTACTGGAAAGTAATTTTTGATTTTAATTAAAATTAATCTTATAATATTAATTAATAAAAATTTAAATTTATTAAAAAATAAAAATTTAATATTTAAAAAAAAAAAAAATAAATTAAATATTTTTACCTTTTGTATCAGGATTAATTAAAAATAATTAAAAATTTATATTTCTCGAAAATAAAACATTTAATTTTATAATAATATTAATATAAAAAAATTATTTATAATATAAAATTAAAAATAAAAAATTATTTATTTTTTTTGATATCTAGTTATTTAATAAATGAATAAAATTCTTTTATAAAAAATTTAATAAATAAATTATTTATTTTTTAAAAAAATATAAAAATAATTTTAGGGTTAAACTTAAAATTAATAATAAAATTTAAAAATTTTATAATAAAAATAATTTATTAAATATTTATTTTTAAAAATAATTTAATAATTTATATATATAAAAAATTTAAAATAAATTATTTATTAAATTATTAAATAATTTTTATAAACAATTTATAAAAAAATATAATGATTAAATTAGTAAAAATAAATAAAATAATATTTTTTTTTAAAAAAAATAAAATATATAAATTAGGCAAAAAAAATTTTCACCTGTTTAACAAAAACATGTCTATTTGAAAATTAATTTATAGTCAAATCTGCTCAATGAATATTAAATAGCTGCAGTATAAATAACTGTACTAAGGTAGCATAATAAATTGTTTCTTAATTAGAAACTTGAATGAAAGATTTAATGAAAAATTAACTTTATTTATTTTAAATTTTAAATTTTTATTTAAATAAAAAAATTTAAATTAATTAAATAAACAAAAAGACCCTAAAAACTTTATAAATTTTTAAAAAAATTTATTTAATTGGGGAAATTAAAAAAATTAAATAATTTTTTTATTGATAAACAATAATTATTGAATAAAATAATTTTCTTAAAATAATTAATTAAGTTACTTTAGGGATAACAGTATAATTTTTTTTTTTAGACCAAATAAATAAAAAAGTTTATAACCTCGATGTTGAATTAAGATAAAATTTAAACGAAAAATTTTTAATTTTAAGTCTGTTCGACTTTTAAAATCTTACATGATTTGAGTTAAGATCGACGTAAGTCAGATCAGTTTCTATTTTTTAATAAAATTTATATAATTGTACGAAAGGAATTTATATAAAAAATAATTTTTAATATTATTTTGACAGATTAAATGTTATAAATTTAGAATTTATAAATGTAATTTTTTATTACAAATAATAAATATTGTACTTTATTTTATATAAAAATAATATATTTTAAAAATTTATTTTTTTTATTTATTTAATTCCTTAATTATTTTATTTTTGTTAATAATTATAATTATATTAAGTGTAGCATTTTTTACTTTATTTGAACGAAAAATTATAGGACATTTTCATAATCGTAAAGCACCTAATAAAATATTTTTATTAGGAATTTCACAACCAATTAATGATGCAATAAAATTATTTTCTAAAGAATTATTTTTTAATAATAAAATATATAAATTATTATACTTTTTTAGACCATTATTAATAATAAATTTAAGATTTTTAATTTGAATTTTTTATCCATTTTTTTTTAATTTAATGAATAATAATATTAATTTAATATTATTAATTTCATTAATTAGATTAGGAATTTATGGATTAATTATTAGAGGTTGATCTTCCAATTCTAGATATGCAATAATTGGAGCTATTCGCTCAATTGCTCAATCAATTTCTTATGAAATTACTTTTTCTTTAACTCTCTTATTATTTATAATAATATTAAATTCACTAAATTTAATAAAATTAACAATTTTTAATAAAAATGTATTTTTTATTTTAATAAATTTTCCATTATTAATATTAATTTCTATTAGTGTTATTGCTGAAGTTAATCGAACTCCTTTTGATTTATCAGAAGGAGAATCAGAGTTAGTTTCAGGATTTAATATTGAATATAGAAGAATAAACTTTATTTTTATTTTTTTATCTGAATATAGAAAATTAATATTTATAATAATATTATTAACAATATTATTTTTTAATTCAAAATTTACATTTATTATTATTTTAATTTCAATTATATTAATATTCATAATTACATGAATTCGAATAACATTCCCACGTTTACGATATGATAAACTAATAAATTTATGCTGAATATATATATTACCTATTAATTTAATAATTTATATAAATTATTTGATTATTAAATTTTATTTAGATATTTTATTTTTAATTAATTAAAAATAAATTTAAGATAATAGAAAATTTAAATTTCTATTTTATATTTTCAAAATATAAACTTTTTCAAGATCATTATCTAATTTAAATAATCTCAAAATAATTTAAAATAATAATCTAATAAATAATATAAAAAATAAATTAATATATAAAATTGACTTAAAAAAATAAAAGGATACTCAACAACTTGTATCCCTAACCAAGTAAGTATTAATATAATATTAAAAAATATCCAAAATAAAATTTGATTAATTGGATAAAATCTTAAACTTTGAAATTTATTTAATTTTAAAAAAGGCAAAATCAATAAAATTAAAATTGAAAAAAATAAAAATAAAACTCCTAATAATTTATTAGAAATACAACGTAAAATAGTATAAGCAAATAAAAAATATCATTCTGGTTGAATATGAACTGGAGTAACTAAAGAATTTGCTTCTAAAAAATTTTCAGAATCACCTAATATATAAGGATTTAAAAATACTACAATTAATAAAATTATTAATAAAATTATTATTCCTATTAAATCTTTAATTGAATAATAATTATGAAAAATAATTTTATAATAATTTCTTTTTAACCCTAAAGGATTATTAGAACCTAAATCGTGTAAATAAATTAAATGAATAATAATAAATACAACTAAAATAAATGGAAATAAAAAATGAAATCTATAAAATCGTATTAAAGTATTATTATTAACCGAAAATCCTCCTCACAATCATTCAACTAAAGAAACCCCAAAATAAGGAACTACTGATAATAAATTTGTAATTACTGTTGCACCTCAAAAAGATATTTGACCTCAAGGTAAAACATACCCTAAAAAAGCAGTCATTATAAGAATTAATAACAATAAAACCCCAATATTTCAAGTTTTTTTAAGTTTATAAGATTGATAATATAAACCACGACCAATATGTAAATAAATACAAATAAAAAATATTGATGCCCCATTTATATGAATTAAACGAATTAATCAACCATAATTTACATCATTTATTAAATGAATAATCCTAAAAAATGACAAATTAACATTAGCAACATAATGTATAGACAAAAATAAACCAGTTAAAATTTGAATAATAATACATAAACCTAATAATGAACCAAAATTTCAAAAAATATTTAAATTGATTGGACTTGGTAAAACAATTAATATATTATTAATTAAATTTAATAAAGAATCTTTTTTTATAACAGATTTTTTCATTATATATTAATTTAATTTACGTAAAGGAATTAAATTTCTTAAACACATAAAAACAATAAATGTTATAGTAAAAAATAAATATAATATTAAAAAAATATTTAAATCTAAAAATAAATTTATATATAAACTTTTTAAAATAAAATAATATTCTTTCTTATATAAAAATATAAAAAAATCTTTTATTTCATAATTTAAATAAAAATCAAAAATTAAAAAAAAAAATATAAATAAAATAATATATAAAAAAAATTCTATTTTAATATTTTTATTTAAATAAAATAATTTTTCATTATTAACCAAACTAGTAAAATATATAAATAAAATTATTACCCCACCAATAATAATTAAATATAATATATAAGAATATCAAAATAATCCTTTTAATATATTTATAAATAAACATACTAATAATGTATATAAAATTAAATTTAAAGAAACCATTATTGGATTAATATTCAACAAATTTAACAAAATTAAAATTAAAAATATTAAAAAATTAAAATAAAAACAATAAAAAAATTTAAAATTTAAATATAAAAAATTTGTAAAAATCCAAGAAATAGTTTATATAAAATATTAATTTTGGAGATTAATGTAATAAATTAATTTATTTTTTTGATTGTTATAATAAAATTTATTTCATCAATTTACAAAATTAATATTTTATATAAACTATATAACAAATAAAATTAATCATTATTATTAATATTATAAAAATATCAATTTTAATAATATTATTATATTTTTTCTTATCTTTAAATATGTTTATATTTAAATATAAATATGTATTAATAAATTTAATCATAATAGAATTCATTATTATTAACATAACATTAATTATTTATTTTTATATAAATTATTTTAATTTTAATATTTTTTTTTTATCTTTCTTTTTAATTATTTCAGTATGTGAAAGTATTTTTGGCCTATCAATTTTAGTTTATATAATTCGATTAAATGGAAATAATAAAATTAACTTAATTAATCTTAATAAATGATAAAAATTATTATAATATTAATTTCCCTTATAATTATTAAAAATTCATTTAAAAATATAAATAAAAATTTACATAACATATTAATTTTAATTATATTTAATATAATTATATTTAATGATATTAAAATAAATTTATTTAATTATATATTTAATAATTATTGTATTGACAATAATTCATTTATGATAGTATTATTGACATTATGAATTTTTAGATTTTCTTTATTATCAAATTTTAATTTTTTTTATAATATAAATAAAATTAAATTTATTAATTTAATTTTATTTATAATAAATTCAATAATTATATTTTTTATATCAATAAACTTATTAATATTTTTTATTTATTTTGAAAGTAGCTTAATTCCAATTATTATATTAATTTTTGGCTGAGGTAATCAAATTGATCGTATTCAAGCTTCAATATATATATTAATTTATACATTATTTGGATCAATACCTTTATTAATTATAATTATTTTCTTATATAAAAATATAAATTCATGTCTAATTAATTTTATTTATTTATTAAATAAATCATTATTAATCAATTTTAATTTATTAACTTTTTTAGCAATAAATTTAGCTTTTTTAATTAAAATACCAATATATTTTTTACATCTTTGACTACCTAAAGCTCATGTTGAATCCCCAATTTCAGGATCAATAATTTTAGCAGGAATTATATTAAAACTAGGTTCTTTTGGTATAATACGATTCATTTATATATTTATATATATATATAATAAATTTAATTTAATTTTTATAATTATAAGAATCTGAGGAAGAATCATATGTTGTTTAATTTGCATAAATATTAATGATTTAAAAATTATTATTGCATATTCATCAATTATTCATATAGGAGCCATATTAACTAATTTAATAATTATATTTAAATATAGATTTTTTAGTAGAATTATAATAATATTTGCTCACGGATTATGTTCTCCTCTAATATTTTATACATCATTTATTATATATAAACGTTCAAAATCACGTAATATTTATTTTAATAAAGGAATTATTAATGTTTTACCTAATTTATCAATATGATGATTTTTAATTACTATTTGTAATATATCAAGTCCACCAAGATTAAATTTAATTAGTGAATTTTTTATTATAATAAATTTAATTAAATATTCATTATATTTTATTATAATTAATTTATTATTAATTTTTTTTAGTTCATTATATAATATTTATTTTTTTTATAGAACACAAAATAAAATATGAAATTTAATAAATTTTAATTTTAATCAAATAAATTTTAAAGAAACATTAATTTTAAAAATTAATTGAATAATTTTAAATTTAATATTTTTTAACATTTATTTAATAACTTATTTAAATAGTTTAAAAAAAACATTGATTTGTGAAATCAAAATTATATAAAAATTTTAAATAATCTATATATTTATTTCAATTAATTTAATAATATTAAGAATTTTATTTACTTTAATATCATTATACTCTTTAATTTTTAAATTTAACTTAATCATTGAATGAAGATTTTTACATTTTTTTAGAATTAATTTTAAATTTATTATAATATTTGATTGAATAACAAATTTATTTTTAATAACAATTTTCATTATTTCTAGATCAGTATTAATTTACAGAATAGAATATATAAAATATGATACAAACTTTAATCGATTTATAAATTTAGTTTTAATTTTTATTTTATCAATAATTTTAATAGTAATTTGTCCAAATATAATAACCATTTTAATTGGATGAGATGGTTTAGGAATTAGATCATATTGTTTAATTATTTTTTATCAAAATAGAAAAAGAATTAATTCTGGATTAACAACTATTTTAATAAACCGAATTGGAGATATTTTTATTATTTTAATTTTTTCAATAATATTAAATTATAAAAATTTAAATTTCATATTTATTAAATCAGAATTAAATATAATAATTTCCTTAATAATTTTTATATGTGCAATTACAAAAAGAGCACAAATTCCTTTTTCATCATGATTACCTTTAGCTATAGCAGCGCCAACACCAGTATCTTCTTTAGTACATTCATCAACATTAGTTACAGCAGGTATTTATTTATTAATTCGATTTAATAAAATTATAAATACAAATTTAATAATAATAATTACATATATATCTATTATAACATTATTAATTTCAAGATTTAATGCAATTTATGAATTTGATTTAAAAAAAATTATTGCTTTATCAACACTTAGACAATTAGCATTAATAATATTTACCTTATCATTAAATTTACCAAAATTAAGATTTTTTCATCTTATTTCACATGCAATATTTAAATCATTATTATTTTTATGTTCAGGAATTATAATTCATAATTCATTTAATAATCAAGATATTCGATTAATAAATATATTTAATTTCAATATAAATTTAACAAAAATTATTTTTAATACAGCATCATTATCTTTATGTGGATTCCCATTTCTATCTGGATTTTATTCTAAAGATTTAATTATTGAAATATTTAATATAATAAACACAAATATTTATATATTTATTATATTATATTTTTCTATATTTTTAACCTTAATATATTCTATACGTTTAATTTATTTTACTTCATTTAATAGAATAAAAAGAATTATTTTTTATAAAAACAATATAAACAATTTAATAAATAAATCAATTACATGTTTATTTTTTTTATCTATTATATTTAGATCAATAATTAATTGATTATTATATAATAATTTAAATATTATTTTCTTAACAAAATTAAATAAATTATTAATTTATTTTAATTTTATTATTTTATTACCAATATTATACTTATTATTAAAAATAAAATTTATTAAAAAATCAAGTTACTTCTTAATCTTATTAATAAATTCATTATTTATATTAAATTTTTTATTTAAATATTTTAATAAAAAATATTTTAAATTTAATTTAAAATATTTAATAAATTTAGATTTAGGATGACAAGAAAATTTAATTTTAATTAAAATTTTACTATATTCTATAAAATTATCAATAAAAATTAATAAAATTAAATTTATAAATTTAATTTTTTTAACATTAATTATAATATATTTATATTTAAATTAATTTAAATAGCTTAAACGATTAAAGTTTAATACTGAAAATATTAAGATAACTTAAAAATTTTTAAATATTAACTTAAACAAAAACAAATAAGGGTAAATTAATACCTAAATATTAATTCGAAATTAATAAACAAATAATTGTTTCTTAAATAATTTAAATTTATAAATTTAAATTAAATTATCTTTATAATGAAAATATAATGTTTTTTTTAAACTATATAAATTTATATAAAAATAATTTTATAAATAATTTAAATAGCTTAAACGATTAAAGTTTAATACTGAAAATATTAAGATAACTTAAAAATTTTTAAATATTTTAAAATAAAAATGGATTTTAACCATAAAATAATAAAATTAGAAATTTTTTATTGTTTATACTTATTTTTTAATTTAATTAGAAAATTTATTTCAATTTAATTATTAACAATAATTTACCTCTTTTTTGGTTTTAATTAATTATTTATAAAATAAAATTTTAAAATTTCTTTTAATTGCAAATTAAATATTTTTTATAAACTATTATTCTCAAATTAAAAAATTCATTTTAAAATTCCTAAATTTAATTCATACTCTAATCCTAAATACAAAATAATTAATAAAAAAAAAGAAACAAAAAATCATATAAAATAATTTAATAAATTAATTGAATTAATTATAGGAAATAATAAAACAATTTCAACATCAAAAATTAAAAATAAAATTGCAATTAAATAAAAATGAATAGAAAACGGTAAACGAGAAATATTAATTAAATCAAATCCACATTCAAAAGAAGATAATTTTTCACGTTTATTATTAATAAAATAATTACTAATTAATAAATTAATTATTATTATAATAAATAAAATTAAAAAAATAAATATAATTAAATATAACATTATATAAATTATTTATATTAAATAATTAAACTTTTTAATTGGAAATTAAATATACTTTTTATATTATATAAATTTTATAAAATTATTATAAAATTATTATAAAATTATTATAAAATTATTATAAAATTATTATAAAATTATTAAAAAATATAATAAAAAATATAAAATTAATCAAATTACATCAACAAAATGTCAATATCAAGAACAAAACTCAAAACCTAAATGAAATCTTCTACTTAATTCATAATGCATAAACCGAATTAATATAACAATCAAAAAAATAGTACCAATTAATACATGTAAACCATGAAACCCTGTTAATATATAAAAAATTGATCCATATATAGAATCTCTAATTATAAATATTGCATCTTTATATTCATTTAATTGTATATAAGTAAATATTAATCCTAATAAAATAGTTAATATATATATATATAATATATTTTTTTCTCCATTAATTATTTTTATATGACATAAAGTAACTGTTATTCCTGATCTCAATAAAATTATTGTATTAAATAAAGGGACCCTAAAAGGATTAAATATATAAATTATTTTTGGACACCATAATAAACCAATTTCAATAGTAGGTGATAAATATCCATGAAAATAAGACCAAAAAAAAGAAATAAAAAATATAATTTCTGATAAAATAAATATTATTATTCCAATTTTTATACCTTTTATTATTTTAAAAGAATGACCTCCCAAAAAAATTCTTTCGCGAATTACATCACGTCATCATTGATAAAAAATCAATAAAATTATTATAATACCAAAAATTATTAATGTTAAACCTTGCTTTATAAAAAAATTAATAAATCCTATTATAAAATTTATTAAATTTAATGATAACATTAAAGGTCATGGACTAAAAGTTAACAAAAAAAATATATTAAAAAACTTTTTCATTATCAATTTAAATTAAATGTAAATTTATTATTATACATTAAATTATTATCATCAAATAATAAATTATTTAATTTATAATAAATCATATAATAAATAAATAATAAAAAAAATATATAATTAGTTAAATTAAATAAAAATAAAAATAATCAATTTATTGGAGATATTTGTGGAATAAATTAAAATTTATTTAATTATTTAATTTATTTAATTTATTTAATTCGTTTCTTTTATATACAAAATTAATAAAATAACAAATACATAAGATTGAATTAATGATACTATTATTTCCAAAATTAATAATAAAATTTGAATAATAAATATAAATAAATATATAAACATTAATGTAGACAAAAAATTTCTCATTAAAGTTATTAATAAATGCCCAGCAACTATATTTGCCATTAAACGAATTGATAAAGTTAATGGACGAATAATATTTCTTAATAACTCAATTAAAACTATAAATATTATCAAAAAAAAAGGTGTACCTATAGGAACTATATGAATTAATATAAAATATAAATTTTTAAAAAATCCAAATAAATTAAATCTTAATCATATTCTAAATGAATAAACCAAAGAAAAAACTATATGTCTAGAAGAAGTAAAAATATAAGGAAATAGCCCCATAAAATTATTAAAAACAATATAAAAAAATAAACCCATTAAAAAAATTAAATTTTTTATATTAAAATTATTAAACAAAATTACTTTAAATTCATTTAACAAATTAAAATTAACAAATTTAATTAAATAAATTAACCGACTTAAATTAAATCAATATAATTGAGGTGTTAAAAAAAAAAATAAAATTATTGATAATCAATTTAAAGAAAACAATAAAGTTACTGGATCAAATACACTAAATAAATTTATAAATATAAATTTATTTAATAATTAATCAATATAATAAAAAATATTTATATAAATTACTTTAAAATGACATTTTAATGTTATAAAAATTAACTAATTTTTTATTAGTAATATATAAAATATTATCTTTAACTTAAAAAATTAAATCTTTTATTTAAGATAACTAATAAATATTTTAAATTTATATTAATTCAATATTAATCAATTTAAAAATAATTTTAAATTAACTATTTCTAAAACAATTGGTATAAAACTATGATTTATTCCACAAATTTCAGAACACTGACCATATTTTAACCCTATAATAAAAGAATTCATTATAATTTGATTTAATCGACCAGGAATAGCATCAACTTTAAATCCTAAAGAAGGTAATGTTCAAGAATGAATTACATCTATAGAAGAAATTAAAAAACGAATATTTATATTATTTGGTAAAACAACACGATTATCAACATCTATTAAACGAAAACTATCAGAATTTTCTAAATCACTAATTATATATGAATCAAATAATAAATCCTTAAAATCTCTATATTCATATCTTCAATATCATTGATGTCCTAAAACTTTTAACGTAATATATGGGCTAACCACCTCTTCCAATAAATATAAAATTTTTAAAGAAGGTAAAACCATATATATTAAAATAAATATAGGAATAATAGTTCAAATAATTTCAATAAATTGATTATGTAAAATTTTTAAATTAATTAATTTATTAAATAAAATTATTATAAATATATATATAACTAAAACAATAATTATTAATAAAATTATTATTAAAAAATCATGAAAATAATTTATTAATAAACTAATAAATGAACTACAATCCTGAAAATTTATTATTATTCATATAGCAATTTCTATTAAAAATATAAAAATTTTATTTATAAATCTTAAATTTATTGCACTAATCTGCCATAATAGATTATTTTACATACAACTTAGGAATTTCATCAAAACAATGATTTTGAGGGGGAAAACTTTGAAATCATTCTAAAGAAGAAAAAATATATTTATTAAATACAATAAAACGTTTTTTTATTAAACTTTCAATAATAATATAAAAAAATAAAATTATTGAAATTAAAGTAATTATTGAACCAATTGATGATAAAATATTTCAATATATATACATATCAAAATAATCTGAATAACGTCGAGGTATACCTCTTAACCCTAAATAATGTTGAGGAAAAAAAGTTAAATTTACCCCAATAAATATAATAAAAAATTGAATCTTCAATATTAATAAGTCTATTAAATAACCTAAAAATAAGGAATATCAATAAATAAATCCAGCCATTAAAGCAAAAACAGCACCCATAGACAAAACATAATGAAAATGAGCAACAACATAATAAGTATCATGTAAAACTAAATCTAATGATGAATTAGATAAAATAATTCCAGTTAAACCTCCTATAGTAAATAAAAAAATAAAACCTAAAGATCAAATTATTCCTAATCTATAATTTATTTTTATTCCTCTTAAAGATCTAACTCATCTAAAAATTTTAATACCTGTAGGTACTGCAATAATTATAGTTGCTGAAGTAAAATAAGCCCGAGTATCAACGTCTATTCCTACAGTAAATATATGATGAGCTCAAACAATAAATCCTAAAAAACCAATAGTCAATATAGCATAAACTATTCCTAAATAACCAAAAACCTCTTTTTTTCCCCTTTCAGAATATACAATATGAGAAATTATACCAAATCCTGGTAAAATTAAAATATATACCTCAGGATGACCAAAAAATCAAAATAAATGTTGATATAAAATTGGATCTCCTCCTCCTGCTGGATCAAAAAAACTTGTATTTAAATTTCGATCTCTTAATAATATTGTAATTGCTCCAGCCAAAACAGGTAAAGATAATAATAATAAAACTGTAGTAATAAAAACAGATCAAACAAAAAGAGGAAATTTATCTATAAAATTTAATTTTATTCAAGTATTTAAAATAGTAACAATAAAATTAATTGATCCTATAATTGATGATATACCAGCAAGATGTAAAGAAAAAATTCTTATATCAACTGAAATTCCCCTATGTCCTATTAATAAAGATAATGGCGGATAAACAGTTCAACCAGTACCAACACCTATATTAACAAATCCACCTAAAATTAATAAAATTAAAGAAGGAATTAATAACCAAAATCTTATATTATTTATTCGAGGAAAAATTATATCAGGTAATCCTAATATTAATGGAACTAATCAATTACCAAAACCACCAATCATAATAGGTATAACTATAAAAAAAATTATAATAAAAGCATGTATAGTCACAATTCTATTATACAATTGATCATTTAAAAATAAACTACCCAAAACTCTTAATTCTATTCGAATTAATAATCTTAAAGATAAACCAAAAAATCCACATCATATACCAAAAATAAAATATAATATACCAATATCTTTATGATTAGTAGAAAAAAATCATTTATTCATTAGTAAAGTGTCTGATTTAAGTAATAAATTGTAAATTTATTTAAAAGATATATAAAATTATCTTCTTTACTAAATAATTTTTTTAAATAATAATATTAATATAAATAATAAAGTTAAAAAATAATATAAATAAATATTATTAATAAATTTAATATATTAAAAATTTTAATATTTAAAATCAAATAAAAATTATTATAAAATAATTTATAAATATAAAATTTTAATTTCATAAAATTTATTATTATATAATTTAAACTTAAACGTATATAAAAATATAAAAAAAATAAAGAAAAAAAAATTAATATTAAAATTAAAAAAAATTTTATATGTAAAATTATTTCATAAATTAATATAAATTTTATTAAAAACCCTAAAAATGGAGGTAAACCTCCAATAGAAATAATAATTATAATAAAATAAATATTTATATTTAATGATTCATTTAATAAATCAACTAACCTTAAAACATTAATCTTTTTAAAAATTATTATTAATATAAAATTTAATATTAAATAAATAATATAATAAACAAAAAAAAAAATAATATTAACTATTAAAATTAAAATTATTCAAATTATATGATTAATTGAAGAATAAGAAAAAATTTTTTTTAATATATATTCATTAATCACTATAAATATTCTAAAAATACCATTAAAAATAACAAAAATTATATTTATATCTTTTAATATCAATAAATTAATTAAATATAAAGGAAATAATTTTTGTCAAACAGATAAAAAAAAACATCTTATTCAATTAATAAAAATCATTATTTCTAAAAATCAATAATAAAAAGGAAATAAACCTAATTTAATTATTATTATAAGATTTATTAAATATTTAAAAACTATTAAATTATTTAAAATTAATAAATTTATTATCATAAAAAAAATTATTGAACTTAAAGAATTAATTAAATAATATTTTATTGGTAAATCATATAAATATTTATTATTTAAAATAATAAAAGTTAAAAAAATTAATATATTTATTTCTATATTTATTCATAAATTCATTCAATTATTTATTGAAAAAATTATTAAAGGATTAATTAATAATAAAATAATAATTCAATTATTTAATTTTTTTATAATTTAATGTTAAAGCATAAAAATTTTTGAAATTTTTAGTAATAGATTAAATCTATTAATTATAAAATTTAAATAAAAATTTATTTTAAATTTTGAAGATTTATAGTTTATTTAACTTAAAATTTTATTATTAATTTTATTATTCATATAATATATTTTACAATATTCTCCCCAATTATATATTTATTTATAATTTAAGTATAAATAAGTCTTTATTATAATATTCTTACCATTACAATAATTTTAATATTTAAATATTTTTAATAAATATAAAATAATTTTGTTATTAATTTTATTATTCATATAATATATTTTACAATATTCTCCCCAATTATATATTTATTTATAATTTAAGTATAAATAAGTCTTTATTATAATATTCTTACCATTACAATAATTTTAATATTTAAATATTTTTAATAAATATAAAATAATTTTGTTATTAATTTTATTATTCATATAATATATTTTACAATATTCTCCCCAATTATATATTTATTTATAATTTAAGTATAAATAAGTCTTTATTATAATATTCTTACCATTACAATAATTTTAATATTTAAATATTTTTAATAAATATAAAATAATTTTGTTATTAATATAATTAAATAAGAAATGTAAGTAAGTTAATTTGAATACCGACCCGTGGTCTAGTGGTAACGCGTCAGCCTGGCGCGTTATAGGTAGCGGGTTCGATTCCCGGCCGAGACAAGACCTTATCTTTGTAGTCTTTTCTCTGACCACGGTGAGCGGGAGGCCTCTCCAGGGAGCAGTCAAAAGTGTAAGCTATCGTGCTGATGACTGAATAGTACAAAGTACTATTGCCGCTACGATGCCTTTGGGGAACCAGGCGACACCCCATTGTATATAGCCTTACCTGAGCAAGAGGCTCTGCCAGGTGGACCCCAAAAATTCCTCACTCTCTCTCTCTCGTTATCTCAGCCGATGCTGAAGAAACCAGGACCTTTGAGGCAACCGGTGCAATCTCCGGAGGCAGGGACGATTCTGTGGAACTGGGCTGACCTCTAAGGTTGATACCGGGCCTACAGATATTGCCTAGCTGATGGTGAAGAAACCGGGGGGCGACGGGGCTG